TTAGATTTAAGAAAGAGTCGCTTAGATTTATCCTTATCCATGGTTTGTTTATTCCTATACCGAAAATCCCATTTCTTATAAAAAAGAGATTTTTTTTATTTATATTCTTATTTTTTTTTTTGTAATATATATTTGTTATATAAGGAACTATTATATAATAGTATCTTATATTTCTTATATGTATATAATTTCATTTCATATTACAGAATGTATATATAATATAGAGATAATTTAGATCTTATCTATCTAATATAATTCTATCTAATATAATTTATAGAATTTACCTCCTAAGGGTGACAAACAAGCAATCCATTTTTTCTATTTCTTTATCTCTGCGTGAATCATATGTTTGCGACAAAAGGGACAGAATTTTCTCAATTCCAATCGACTAGGCGTATTGTGTCGATTCTTTTGAGTAATATATCTAGAAATACCCCTCAATTCCTTATTAACACCCTTTTTATCACAACTGGTACATTCCAAAATAACAGTAATTCGGATATCTTTACCCTTGGCCATGAACCTCCCTTGGTTTTTTTTTATTCACTTAACTCTTTCTTCTATATTTCAGATTCGAGGGGAAGAAGAAAAAGGAACGAAAAAAGTATAAGTTGATAATTCAAAATCAAATTATGAAAGATTTTGTTCCAATTAATTTAATATAGTACAGTAATAGCCCTTCCCCTACTATTACAATTCCATTTCTGGTCTGACTCTATTATTAATAGCAACGGGATTGAAGTATTAATTAATTCCATTGCTATTAATAATAGAGTGAGGCCAAATACACCTTATTGGTTGTAATTTCCTCTTTTTTTCGAACCTATTATAGTCTAATTAGAAAAAAACGAATGAAGAGGGATTTAATCACAGCTATTTTATTGGATCCCTAATCTTCGTCACCCCTTCCAGTGCTAATAACTAGAATTAAAAAAAGGGGAATGTCAACGCATCCGGGAATAAACGATTGATTTCTATCAAGAGACCCGCTAGAGCCGCGAACCATAGAGTACTTGCCACCGGTGCCACCGAGAGATATGTTTTTAGATCTCGCATTTAAAATCCTCCTTCGAATTTTTCTTGTAATTTGTAATACATAATAATACAGAATTCCATCTTTTAATAGGGTTAAAACCGTAATTTTATTACTAAAACCCCTCCGATTTCTCGGGGGAAGTCCGAATTCAAATCGAAATGTACAAAAAGGCCCGGGTATAAACGATTGATTTCTCTCGGGTATAAACGATTGATTTCTATGAAGAGAATCACTAGAGCCAAAACCCTACAGATATTTATTAGAACCTCGTACTGCCCAACCGCAGAGATATATCTTTTTATCTTGTTCATTTAATTTAACATATACTTGCCACAGCGGCAGAGATATAGTTTCTTATAGTATTCATTTTAAACTTTCAACTCCTTAAGTTTTTTTATTTGAATATTTCTTTAATCATTTTTTTTTTTGTATACAAAATACAGAATGATACAGAAAACCGGCGCATTCAGAAGACCCCCTGGATTGATCGGGGGAAGTTCGAATGCAACTTGAAGAACTACTGTGGATCCAGAAAGATCCATTTGAAAACCAAAGAGTGGTTTCCCGGCTGCCGGAATGGTAAGTCCTTTTGCCATAAAGTTATACCCCCCTAAAAGGTATTAACAATTTAAATGGTAATTTGTATTCGTTTGCTAACATGAAAATCCGAACCAAGAGGCGAACAAAAAAAAACCTAAAGTAATCTCCCTTTCTCCTTCTAGTTTACCTATTTCATATTCATATATATATTCTTTGATCTTGTTATTATACTCTTTAATAATGACACTGGAAACTGATGTAAAGGGATGTAGCGCAGCTTGGTAGCGCGTTTGTTTTGGGTACAAAATGTCACAGGTTCGAATCCTGTCATCCCTATCCCTACCTAAATTCTTTAGGAAAAGAAAGCGCTCTTAGTTCAGTTCGGTAGAACGCGGGTCTCCAAAACCCGATGCCGTGGGTTCAAGTCCTACAGAGCGTGATACCATTCTTCTCTTTTTAATAAGTGTAAATCTCATCTATCCTTAGATGAGATATTTACACTCCCCCTCTGGGCCTAATCCTCCTAAATATTTTTTTTATTATATATTATATGCCAAGAATGTTTAGCTACCGTGGGATCTCCCCCTCAATTATAATTCTGCATATAATGAATTAGAAGCCGACATGGGTGGGAAAGGGAACCACATGGGTGGAAACTCGAAACGTTAGTCAACCAACTCAATTATATTATACGTCTATATCGATAGAATTGTCAAGCCCCCCCCGCGGGCTATGATTAAGATTATTATTTTAAATGCCTAGAACGTCTCTAGATGTTACTAAATCAAATATCCAATTGATCACCACGTCGGTATTGTAAATATGCCGTTACAAATAATCCAGCCAAAGTAATAGGAATTAGACCTAACACGATTCCAAATAGAAAAACTTCAATCATTTGAGTTTGCTTGAAAGGAAAAAAAGTGGGGGTAATATCTATCCTAAAATATGCATCTGTATTGACCATGAATCTGAATGGCCAAGAATTGGCAATATGATACGGAACTATAGAATATCTAAAATATTCCAGAATTTCCAATTCATCTACAAATTTCAACTCAAATAAGTCGTATCTTATTCAGACTGATAAAAAGACCTGCGGTTATAGTTAAAACTGCTAGTAGAAAACCGAAATAACTGGTTATAGTCGACATAAGGAAACTAGATGAAATATGTTATTTTTATACATATGTTTATAAAGCACTTTCCTAAGTTTCCGTTTTTGAGATAAAAATAGGAAAATAAGCAAAAAATACCACCTATTAGGAACAAAAATAAAAATTTAGTTACATAGGTAAGAAATCAATTCATCATCTTTGACACCCACCCATCCTGTGATTCCAAATCAACGGATTTTTTGATCAACTCATGAGTTGAGTAAACTAATCGAATGAAAATTTTTTCATTTTTTTTTAATGAAAGATGAAAAAAAAATCCAATGGATTTCAAATTTATGCAAAATGTTTTTCGATTTGTCGTAATAAAATGTTGAATATATTTTTTACATCTTCTACGCGAAAATGTTCCATTTTCATAAGGTCTTCTTGACTCTTATTCAAAAGTTCCAATAATGTATGTATCTTTGACTTTTTTAGACAATTATAGACCCTGGGAGGCAATTCTAATTGGTCAATAAAAATGGATTTCAATCGAATTTCTTTTGTATTTTTCCTTAGTTTATCCTTAACCAATCTATCATAAAAAGTAAAAAGGGGTAAAGTAACTTTGTGTTGATTGTTTTCAAAATTTAAGTTTTCTTCTTCTGCATGTAAAAAAGGAATAAACAAATCAATCAAATTCCGGGAGGCTTCATAAAGTGCTTCCTTAGGAGTTAAACTTCCATTTGTCCATATTTCGAGAAAGAGTATCTCTTGTTTTTCATTACCATTCACATAAGAATGAATACTATGATTTGCATTTCTAACAGGCATGAATACAGCATCTATAGTATAACTTCCATCTTGAATGTTGTTTAATGTTTTTATACGATAGCCCCGCTTCCTCTCAATTTGTAATTCAATACACAAATTTATAGGTTCTGTTAGGTTAGCTATATGTTGTGTATTATCCACGATTTCCACCGAAGGTGGTAAAATAATGTCTTGAGCAGTTACATATCCAGGACCTTTGAAACAAATGGAGGCCTCTCGAGTTCCATAGAGATTACTTCTCAATACAATTTCTTTCAAATTCATTAAAATTTCATGTATTGATTCTTGAATCCCTACTATGGTAGAATATTCATGTGGTATTTTCTCAGATTTTGCACGTGTGATACATGTTCCCTCTATTTCTCCGAGCAAAATTCTTCGCATTGCAATGCCTATTGTATCTGCTTGACCTTTCATAAGTGGAGATATAATAAAGCGTCCATAATAAAGACGCTTACTGTCTACCCTTGATTCAACACATTTCCACTGTAGTGTCTGAGTCGATACTTTTACTTTTTCTCGAATCATAGTAATATATTTTAATGAAACTCTTGATTTAATTGTTTATTTCTCTTGAAATATGTTTCTTTATAGTTTTATACACGTCTTTTTTTAGGAGCCCTACATCCATTATGTGGCATAGGGGTTACATCCCGTATTAACCTTAATAGTATACCACTTTTACCAATAGCTCTTAATGCCGCATCTCTTCCTAGACCGGGACCCTTTATCATGACGTCTGCTCGTTGCATGCCTTGATCGACTACTGTTCGAATAGCATTTCGTGCTGCCGTTTGAGCGGCAAATGGTGTACCCCTTCGTGTACCTTTGAATCCACATGAACCGGCAGAGGACCAAGAAATCACCCGACCTCGTACATCTGTAACAGTCACAATGGTATTGTTGAAACTAGCTTGAACATAAATAACCCCCCTTGGTATTTTACGAGGATGTTTACGCGAACCAATACGTCCATTTTTACGTGAACCAATTTTTGGTCTAGATTTTGCCATTTTTTATTATTTTATAAAATATAAGTTCGAAATATATGGATATATCCATTTCCTGTCAAAAACGGATTCTTTACTATTTCCTAACTACTTATTCTATCTATTGTATTCTATAATTCGATTAATATAGAATACAATTTTTGAAATATCAAGCAATAATATTTATTTTAATACTTATAACTATAGACTAGATTGGAATATAGAATCTAAATTATTATTTTTTTATTTTTGCATTCGGTACTTTCTTTTTAATAGAAAGCCCTTAATTTTGTATTTTGTGAAAATATTATCCTTGTCTTTGTTTATGTTTTGGATTGGAACAAATTACTATAATTCGACCTCGCCTGCGGATCAATCGACATTTTTCACAAATTTTACGAACAGAGGCTCTTACTTTCATATTTTTAACTCCTTAACTTAAACTTAATGCTGAATCTATATATTGGAAGAAAATAGGGTTTCCTTACATTTTTAACTTATAATTGTTTTTCCTAAAAAACATGTTGAAGTTAAAAAATAGTCTAATTAAATTAAGTGACTTATACTTCCATTTTTTCCTTTACCGGTCGTATACATTAAGTATGTCGAATTTTTTTTGAAACATAGCCCCTATAATATAATTTTCATTCTATTTCTCTAAAGCAACCTGGAACATACCCTCCGAAGTGATTCAGTAATTAAATGAAATCTTCATGCATTTTGATTTCTATTCTAGTTAAACCCTCTTCACACATTCACCAATATATCAGGAGTCATATTAGAAATCTGTTTTTTTCTCTACTCCATTCACAATAATTCTAAGTTTTTTATATAATTCGGATATCGGCAAAATTACCATATATAACATAAAACTTCTCCGCCGATTCTTTCTAATCGAGCCTCTCGATCTGTCATTATACCCCTAGAAGTAGAAAGAATTACAATCCCCATTCCTCCTAAAACTCTCGGAATTTGTTGATAGTTAGAATAGATTCGTAGACCAGGTGTACTGATCCTTTTTAAATTTAAAAAAGTTTTATATGATCCTTTCCTATTTCTTCTATACCGTAGAGTTAAAACTAAAAAGTATTTGTTGCTTTCTCGATGTTTTCTGACGTTTTCAACAAAACCCTCTCGTAAAAGAATTTTCACAATGTTTTCGATAATATTAGTAAGTGGTATTTGAACTGTTCTTTTTCTATTCATGTCAGCATTACGTATCAAGGTTAGTATATCAGCGATAGTATCTTTACCCACGATCGATTATTGCTCCTTACTTTCGATATAATCAGCGTGCTCTGGTTTTTTTATTTTTTGATTCAATAAAATATCTAATATTGAATATGAAAATATAATAATTAGAATACTCTAATATGTATAGAAAATATTAATATTATATTATTCTAATTAGGATAATGGAAATATAGAATATTCCATATTCTAAAAAAAAAAAAGATAGAAAGAAAATGAACGAATGACCTAATTATAGATAATCTTATATGGAATTCGAATTCAGAATTCTATTTTTTTTTTATACAAAATTCTGAATTCGAATTTTTATTTTGAATATATATTGAATATATATATTGAATATTGAATTCCTATTCAAATATATTTCCCTCCTATTCATTCAAGTCATAAATAATATATCGATATCACGATCTCGTATTATAATACCTCGGGTGCTAATGAAACTATTTTAGTGAAATTTAACTGTCTCAATTCTCGGGCTATTGCGGAAAAAATTCGAGTTCCTTTTGGATTTCCTTCTTTATCAATGAGAACCGCCGCATTATCATCATACTTTATTATTAGACCATTACTACGTTTGAGTTCTTTACAAGTACGTACAATTACAGCCCTGATCACTTCCGATCTTTCTAAAGAAGAATTTGGTACTGCTTTTTTGATTACAGCAACAACAATGTCACCGATATAAGCATACCGTCGATTACTAGCTCCTATGATTCGAATACACATCAATTCGCGGGCTCCGCTATTATCGGCCACATTTAAATAGGTTTGAGGTTGAATCATATCATTTTTTTTTATCTTTCAGTCAAAAAATGGAAGTAAAAAAAATATTCTGTGTTCTAAAAAAAAAAAAAGAAACCGACAATTGCCGTTTTTTTCATACTAAAGACCTCTTTCGTTCTAATGATTATTCTGAAAGAATGAATTGAGTTCGTATAGGCATTTTGGATGCCGCTATTTCAATAGCCTTTCTAGCGATATTTTCAGGGACCCCTCCCATTTCATAAAGTATTTTGCCGGGTTTAACGACAGCTACCCAATATTCGGGAGATCCTTTTCCCGAACCCATACGCGTTTCGGTAGGTCTTACTGTAACAGGTTTGTCTGGAAATATCCGTACCCATATTTGTCCACCCCGGCGAACATTTCGTGACATTGCCCGTCGCCCCGCTTCTATTTGTCTAGATGTGATCCAAGCGGGCTCAAGTGCCTGAAGAGCGTATTTTCCGAAGCAAATTTTATTACCTCGATAGGCTTTTCCTTTCATTCTTCCTCGATGTTGTTTACGGAATCTGGTTCTTTTGGGGTTATAGTTGATGGTTGTTTCTCAATTCCATCTCTATTACAGAACCGTACATGAGAGTTTCACCTCATACGGCTCCTCGCGAATAAATCGATTGAAAAATATTTAGCCGATAATAAATAATAATTAAAATAATATACAATAAGATTGTTTAAAAAAATAAGTTAGAATTAGAATAATCGAATTCTATATATTATTATTATATTATATACAATTACAATCGCGGGATTTTTTAACATTTCATAGAATCTATTTGCGTTCTCACGACAAAGCAAAGTAAGATAGACAACCGGATCTTCTTGCATTTTCGTTTATGCCAATTGGAGTTCCCAAAGTCCCTTTTCTAGTGCCGGGAGACGATGAGACATCTTGGGTTGATTTATACAATCGACTTTACCACGAAAGACTTTTATTTTTAGGTCAAAAAGTAAACAGCGGATCTATTAGAAATTTTTATATCTTGCTTTGATATAGAACGAAATATGGATTCTTATAGACCATTTTTGCTATCTGTATTTTACTAGATAATGTTGTTTTGATATAAGGTTCTAATCCATATTTGTCTTTTTTTTTTTATTATCATATTGGATTTAGAAATAAAAAAATCCACATTTTCGTGGGCGAATATTTACTCTCTCATTTTAAATTTAAGATTTAATGTTGGGTTAGTCCACAACTCCTAAAAAATAAATGAATTCTTAGTTTCTTCCGCCATCCCATCTAATGAATCTGTAAGATTTTTAATTTTAATATAATCTTAGGTATTCACAGGTTCCGTCGTTCCCATCGCTTTTCGATTTATGGTTAGGTCTAAATTCTATAATGGAGCCTCTTTAATAAAATTATTAATAAGATTTTATTATTTTTATAAAATTTTCTTATTTATTTTATTCTTTTTTGTTGAATCAACCTTCTCGGTTTTATTGATTCGCGGCTCTTGATTCGTTTATTCTAGGAATATATTCATCCATATATGGATGAGTTTTGAATATTGATGCTTTATTACACTACCTTTTATGAGATGACCCATAGACCTTTACATAGTAGAATTCTATATCATTGATATCTTTTTTCTATCTTTCTTTCACCCCTTCATTTATCTGTATATTCTTATTGCTTTACAACAAATAATCAGATTCTTTTTTATTTCAGTTGCTATAATTCTATCACCACGTAGATTTTGATTTTCTATTTTCAGCGGTTCTTTATATCCAGATAATGGGAAGCGATGAGTAGGTTATTAATTCTTGAGTAATTAATTCTACTAATTTTTGTAGAAAATTTACCACTCTCAAAAAAACCAACGAGTCACACACTAAGCATAGCAATTCCTTCACTATAAAATAATTAATTTTTTTTATTCAATCTTAAAAAATTTGTCATTTCTTCTTTAGGAATAAGAGTGTAGTAAGAATTCGTCATTTTTTGTTTTAGCAAAAGATGGAACGTTAAATAGAACGAAAATTGGATTAGTCGTTGTTTAGAAATATCCAAACTTTGATTCCTAATACCCCATAAATAGTTCGAACTGGATAGGAACAATAATCGATTTTAGCTCGAATGGTTTGTAGAGGAACCCCACCTTCTCTGATCCATTCGACACGGGCAATTTCTTTTCCGTCGATACGTCCCGCAATTTGTACTTGAACTCCTTTTGTACCTGCCTGTTCAGCTAATTCAATAGCTTTTTGGATTGCTTTACGAAACGAAATTCTATTCTTTAATTGTTCACCTATAAATTCTGCAAGAATATTAGGGTCACTATAAGCATTTGGAATTCTTGTAATTGCAATGTTGATTTTTCGGTTCACACAATTAAGTTTTTTTTGCACATTAGTCTGTAATTCTTCGATTCTTCGAGGCCCCCCCTCTTCAAATAAGTTTTGAAGTCCCATATAGATTATGACTTGAATCCGATCGATTCTTTTTTTAATCTTTATTCGTCCAATTCCCTCGACACCAGAGGATATTCTTATTGTTTTTTGTATATAATTCTTGATACAATCTCGTATTATTTTATCTTCTTTTAGATTCTCGGAATAATCTCTTGGTTGTGCAAACCAAATAGAATCATGACTTTGAGTTGTACCAAGTCTGAAACCAAGCGGATGTATTTTTTGTCCCATAATTCCTCACTACTCTATATAAAATGATACGTCTTATTTGTGTACTTTTTTATTTATCTCTTTTTTTTTTTTTAATATATCTTTACTTTATATATCTTTATGACTCATTGACTTAGTTTGTTGAAATATTATATATTGTGACTAGCATTTTCTGCTGCAGAATAAAGCAATTCAAAAAAAAACATAGAATAAGATGCTCAACTCCATAAAGCATAAGTTCTACTATCATAACCCTTTAAAGTTGAAAATATTATGAATTAGGATTCGTGCTTTGTGTTGTGAATAGACACAACTATTTTTTGACCAGGGGTTATACTTCTCTGTATTGGTTCTTCTTTGTCATAAGGTTCTATATTTCACGAAAAAATGAAAAATTACTATTACTAAATTTACGTTAAAATTAATGTTAACGACGAGATCTATTATCATTTTTTGCATACCCTCGGAAGTTTCGAGTAGGTGAAAATTCTCCCAATTTATGGCCTACCATACGATCTGTTATATAAATAGGTAAATGCTCTTTACCGTTGTGGATAGCAATGGTATGCCCAATCATTGTAGGTATAATGGTAGATGTTCTGGACCAAGTTATTATTATTTCTTTTTCTCCTTTTGTGTTAAGTTTATTTATTTTTCTTAATAAATGATTCGCTACAAAAGGATTTTTTTTTCGTGAACGTGTCATAGTTAATTATTCCTCTTATAATTTCAAAAAAAAAGTGAATTTTTTGTCTTATATTTTAAAAAATAAAATTATATAATCTCTAAAAAAAAAAAAATCAAATCATATAATGTCATAGTAAATCACTCTTTTCCTTTGT